ATTTGATGTTGTCTAACAAGGAGTTAGAGTTAGAACACAGGTGTGGATTAAGTAAATCAATGGATAGTCGTAATCCTATTGATGAACATTTCAGTGAAAGTGAAGATTCGAATACAAATGATAGGGATCATCATAGTTGGAGTTATAGTAACAGTTCTACTTACAGTAATGTTGATCATTTATTTGGAGTCAAGGACATTGGGAATTTCATCTCTGATGACACTTTTATAGTTAGGAATAGGAATGGGGACAGCTATTTCATATATTTTGATATTGAAAATAAACTTTTTGAGATTAACAATGATTATTCTTTTCTGAGTGAACTCGAAAGACCTTTTTCGAGTTATCCGAATTCTGATTATCTGAATAATGGATCGAATAGTGACGATCCTTACTATGATCGTTACATGTATGATACTCAATATAGTTGGAATAATCATATTAATAGTTGTATTGACAGTTATCTTGATTCTCAACTACGCATTGATGCTTACATTGTAAGTAGTAGTGAAAATTATAGTGACAGTTACATTTATGGTGAAAATAGAAATAGTAGTGAAAGCGAGAGTTCCAGTATAAAGAATGCCGGCGATTTAACTATAAGAGAAAGTTATAATAATCTCGATGTAACTCAAAAATACAGGCATTTGTGGGTTCAATGCGAAAAGTGTTATGGATTAAATTATAAGAAAATTTGGAAGTCAAAAATGCATATTTGTGAACAATGTGGATATTATTTGAAAATGAGTAGTTCAGATAGAATAGAACTTTTGATTGATCCAGGTACTTGGGATCCTATGGATGAAGACATGGTCTCTCTGGATCCCATTGACTTTCATTCAGAGGAGGAGCCTTATAAAGATCGTATTGATTCTTATCAAAGAAAGACAGGGTTAACCGAGGCGGTTCAAACAGGTATAGGCCGACTAAATGGTATTCCCGTAGCAATTGGGGTTATGGATTTTCAGTTTATGGGTGGTAGTATGGGATCTGTAGTTGGGGAGAAAATTACCCGTTTGATCGAGTATGCTACCAAAAAATTGATACCTCTTATTATAGTGTGTGCTTCTGGGGGTGCGCGTATGCAAGAAGGAAGTTTGAGCTTGATGCAAATGGCTAAAATATCTTCTGCTTTATACGATTATCAATCAAATAAAAAACTATTTTATGTACCAATTCTTACATCTCCGACTACGGGTGGGGTGACGGCCAGTTTTGGTATGTTGGGGGATATCATTATTGCCGAACCCAATGCCTACATTGCATTTGCGGGTAAAAGAGTAATTGAACAAACATTGAATAAAACAGTACCTGAAGGGTCACAAGCGGCCGAATATGAAGGGCCTATTCGATCTAATTATACCGCGTAATCTTTTAAAAAGCGTTCTGAGTGAGTTATTTCAACTCCATGCGTTCTTTCCTTTGAATCCAAATTCAAAGACTATTCAGTTTAATTAGTTTTTTGTAGTAAACACGTAGTTAGTTTATCGGAATCAAAGTAAAAATAAGAAGAATGGGGTTTTCTTTTAAGATCTAATTCTAGAAAGAATCACAAGTTGCATATAATTTTTATTTTTTACTAATATTCATGATTAATAATCGGAAAGCCTCTCTAAAAGAATGAATTCTTGCTTTTGTGAAATTAGACGAAGTTCGTTTTACCTTCTTACGTATGTATTATATAATAAATTCAAATATAGAATTGTGTATTTTTCTATATCTATCATTTTTACTAAGAAGCCTAGAAATATTTCAGTAATTTGCAAAAAACCTTTGTTTTTCTTAAATTAGAAGTAGAAGACAAGAACAAACGAAGAAGAATAAGAAACTCAATTTGCATACATATCTTTCATGTTGAAAGATGAATAAGTCCATTTATTTAGTTCTACATTCCTTGCACTTATTATATATACTTCGATCTATATTAATCTATATTAATGAAAATTAAAGTTTCATAATTCCAATAATAGTAATTAGAATCGAATTAATAAGAATTTTCATTCTATAATTAAGAATTTAAAATTATTACAAGATATCTTTATAACAATAGAAACAATATAATAATAACAGGTACAAATAGTAAATTAAATCGAGGTATTCATTTTATGATAACTTTCAGCTTTCCCTCTATTTTTGTGCCTTTAGTGGGCCTAGTATTTCCGGCGATGGCAATGGCTTCTTTATTTCTTTATGTTCAAAAAAACAAGATTGTTTAGATCTGATAGGACTAAATCTTATTTCTTTTTTTTTACTTAGATAAAAAAAATCTCTATTTATTTGAGTATGGTATAACATATAACATGGGGTTTCTGCTGAACAGAAGTCGAACATACATAAATGAAAGAGTTCTTATATATACAGAAAAAGTCTATGTATTAAAGGGTTCACATCAAAATAGTGCTAGTTGATGAGAGTTATTTCGGAAACAAAAACAGTAAAGTCAAATTCATTGGGCTATGCTCTCAATTCCAATAAAATGAAATCAGATCAAGTATGAGTTGGCGATCAGAACATATATGGATAGAACTTATAAGGGGGTCTCGAAAAATAAGTAATTTTTCCTGGGCCATTATCCTTTTTTTAGGTTCATTCGGCTTCTTATTGGTTGGAACTTCCAGTTATCTTGGTAAAAATTTGATATCTTTATTTCCGTCTCAACAAATCCTTTTTTTTCCACAAGGGCTCGTAATGTCGTTTTATGGGGTCGCGGGTCTTTTTATTAGCGCCTATTTATGGTGTACAATTTCGTGGAATGTAGGTAGTGGTTATGATCGATTCGATAGAAAAGAAGGAATAGTGTGTATTTTTCGTTGGGGATTTCCTGGAAAAAACCGTCGTGTCTTCCTCCGATTTCTGATAAAAGATATTCAGTCTGTGCGAATAGAAGTTAAAGAGGGTATTTATGCTCGTCGTGTTCTTTATATGGAAATCCGAGGCCAGGGAGCCATTCCCTTGACGCGTACTGATGAGAATTTTACGCCACGAGAAATGGAACAAAAAGCTGCCGAATTGGCCTATTTTTTGCGTGTCCCAATTGAAGTTTTTTGAGAAATAAAGAATGAATGCTTTATCAGCAGTAAAGAAAAAGTCACGAATCCTCTTTTTTCTCTAACATAACTTCAGTGAAGTTTCTTCAGTTCAGAACACGGATTTGATCCAAAGCAGACGTGGACGTAATAACCCTAAAACGAAACTCTTTTGGGGGTTTTTTATGCATATGGAAATCCACTCAATTCAGCAACAAAACAAGTAACGAATCGAAATACTGGAATTGATACTTTAGATACAGATGGATCATATCTTGTCAATTTTTTATTTTACCGTTATTTTTATCTTTTTCTTTTTTTGTGCTACTTAATTACCAAACAATTGGGTCGCTTATAACAATACCTATCCGATTTATTTTTTCTGTTTTGCCACTCCTTTTTGATCATCACACTATTTTTCAGAAAATTACCTCAATTATTCTTTTTTACTTTAAAATACTGGAGTTTTCTTTTATATATAAGTTTAAGTTATTCTTTCGCGCATTCATCGAAGAGCGATACTTGTTTCGAATTTGACCAATTGAGATATCTAGAAATAAGGTTTTTTATTATTTCTTTTTATATTTTATTGCTTTATTCGAATTCAAAGTGGATTTTTATTCTATATTTATTTTTATTTTTTCTAGATTCAAGGACTAATCCCGGAATCCCCAAAAAACAGTGAATAGACTACTAGATTCGACACCTTGCAATAGAACTTATGCTTCATAGAAATATTAGATTGCATAGAGTTGGCGAATGAGGTAAGTTCATTCACAATTCACAAATTAAAATGGCAAAAAAGAAAGCATTTACTCCTCTTATATATCTTGCATCTGTAGTATTTTTGCCCTGGTGGATTTCTAATAAAAGTCTGGAATCTTGGGTTATTAATTGGTGGAATACTAAACAATCCGAAACCTTTTTGAATGATATTCAAGAAAATAATATTCTAGAAAAATTTATAGAATTAGAAGAACTAGTCTTCTTGGACGAAATGATCAAGGAATACTCAGAGACACATCTACAAAAGCTTCGTATAGGAATGCACAAAGAAACGATCCAATTAATCAAGATATACAATGAGGATTATATCCATACGATTTTGCATTTCTCGATAAATATAATCTCTTTCATTATTCTAAGTGGTTATTCTATTCTGGGTAATGAAGAACTTGTTATTCTTAACTCTTGGGCTCAAGAATTCTTATATAACTTAAGCGATACAATAAAAGCTTTTTCTATTCTTTTATTAACTGATTTATGTATCGGATTCCATTCCCCCCATGGGTGGGCACTAATGATTGGTTCTGTTTACAAAGATTTTGGATTTGTTCATAACGACCAAATTATATCTGGTCTTGTTTCTACTTTTCCAGTTATTCTAGATACAATTTTTAAATATTGGATTTTCCGTTATTTAAATCGACTATCTCCGTCACTTGTAGTGATTTATCATTCAATGAATGATTGATAAATAATCCACTCATATTAATCCAATTCGAATCTTTGTTACTTTGGAATTGTACAGAAAAAATAATTTCAAATCGTACTTACTCTTTCTATTTCTACTTATCTCGGGGATTCGTCCTATATTTTATATTATTCCAGTAAAATTATTCCAGTAAATACCAGAATCTTGGATAGGGAACTATACTAGTGGCCTATCCCAATTTATTGTAGAAATTTTCGGGATCAATGATTGGACCATGCAAACTAGAAATACTTTTTCTTGGATAAAGGAACAGATTACTCGATCCATTTCCGCAGCACTCATGATATATATCATAACTCGTACATCCATTTCAAGTGCATATCCGATTTTTGCGCAGAAGGCTTATGAAAATCCACGAGAGGCGACCGGGCGTATTGTATGCGCCAATTGCCATTTAGCTAATAAGCCCGTGGATATTGAGGTTCCACAAGCGGTACTTCCTGATACTGTATTTGAAGCAGTTGTTCGAATTCCGTATG